AGGGTGCAAATATCTAAATTTCACCCTTTTAGATACTCTTTCAGACCTATTGCCGATACTAAGTAGCAGTCAAAAATTTGTATCCATTTTTCATGATATGATCCATGGATCAGATATATCACGGCCAATTCTTCAGAAGATTCTTCCACAATGGACTCTGATAAGTGAGATTTCGAGTCAATGTTTACAGAATCTTCTTCTGTCCGAAGAAATGATTCATCGAAAGAATGAGTCACCCATTCCATTGATATGGGCACATCTGAGATCAACAAATGCTCGGGAGTTCCTCTATTCAATCTTTTTCCTTCTTCTTTTTGCTGGATATCTCGTTCGTATACATCTTCTCTTTGTTTCCCGAGCCTCTAGTGAGTTACAGACAGAGTTAGAAAAGATCAAATCTTTGATGATTCCATCATACATGATGGAATTTCGAAAACTTCTGGATAGGTATCCTACATCTGAACTGAATTCTTTCTGGTTAAAGAATCTCTTTCTAGTTGTTCTGGAACAATTAGGAGATTCTCTGGAAGAAATACGGGGTTTTGCTTCTGGTGGCAACCTGCTATTTGGTGGTGGTCCCGCTTATGGGGTCAAATCAATACGTTCTAAGAAGAAGTATTGGAAGATCAATCTCATCGATCTTGTAAGTCTCATACCAAATCCCATCAATCGAATCATTTTTTCGAGAAATACGAGACATCTAAGTCGTACAAGTAAAGAGATCTATTCATTGATAAGAAAAAGAAAAAACGTGAACGGTGATTGGATTGATGAGAAAATAGAATTATGGATCGCGAATAGTGATTCGATTGATGATGAAGAAAGAGAATTCTTGGTTCAGTTCTCCACCTTAACTACAGAAAAAAGGATTGATCAAATTCTATTGAATCTGACTCATAGTGATCATTTATCAAAGAATGACTCTGGTTATCAAATGATTGAACAACCGGGATCAATTTCCTTACGATACTTAGTTGACATTCAGAAAAAGGATCTAATGAATTATGAGTTCAATAGATCCTGTTTAGCAGAAAGACGGATATTCCTTGCTCATTATCAGACAATCGCTTATTCACAAACCTCGTGCGGGGCTAATAGTTTTCATTCCCCATCTCCTCATGGAAAACCCTTTTCGCTCCGCTTAGCCCTATCCCCTTCTAGAGGTATTTTAGTTATAGGTTCTATAGAAACTGGACGATCCTGTTTGGTAAAATACCTAGCGACAAACTCCTATGTTCCTTTCATTACGGTATTTCCGAACAAGTTCCTGGATGACAAGCCTAAAGGTTATCCTATTTATGATAGTGACGATATTTATATTGATGATAGTGAGGATATTTATATTGATGATAGTGAGGATGACCTTGATATTGATACGGAGCTGCTAACTATGACGAATGTGCTAACTATGTATATGACGCCAAAAAGAGACCTATTTGATATCACCCTTCAATTCGAATTAGCAAAAGCAATGTCTCCTTGCATAATATGGATTCCAAACATTCATGATCTGCATGTGAATGAGTCGAATTACTTATCCCTCGGTCTATTAGAGAACTATCTCTCCAGGGATTGTGAAAGATGTTCCACTGGAAAGATTCTTGTTATTGCTTCAACTCATATTCCCCAAAAAGTGGATCCCGCTCTAATAGCTCCGAAGAAATTCAATACATGCATTAAGATACGAAGGCTTCTTCTTCCACAACAACGAAAGCACTTTTTCATTCTTTCATATACTAGGGGATTTCACTTGGAAAAGAGGATGTTCCATACTAACGGATTCGGGTCCATAACCATGGGTTCCAATGCGCGAGATCTTGTAGCACTTATCAACGAGGCCCTATCCATTAGTATTACACAGAAGAAATCCATTATAGAAACAAATACAATTAGATTAGCTCTTCATAGAAAAACTTGGGATTTTCGATCCCAGATAAGATCAGTTCAGGATCATGGGATCCTTTTCTATCAGATAGGAAGGGCTATTGCACAAAATGTACTTCTAAGTAATTGCCCCATAGATCCTATATCTATCTATATGAAAAAGAAATCATGTAAGGGAGGGGATTCTGATTTGTACAAATGGTACTTCGAACTTGGAACGAGCATGAAGAAATTCACGATACTTCTTTATCTTTTGAGTTGTTCTGCCGGATCGGTCGCTCAAGATCTTTGGTCTTCATCCAGACCCAATGAAAAGAATTGGATCACTTCTTATGGATTCGTTGAGAATGATTCTGATCTAGTTCATGGCCTATTACTATTATTACTATTAGAAGTAGAAGGCGCTCTGGCTCTGGCGGGATCCTCACGGACAGAAAAAGATTGCAGTAAGTTTGATAATAATCGAGTGACATTACTTCTTCGGTCCGAACCAAGGAATCAGTTAGATATGATGCAAAAGGGATCTTGTTCTATCGTTGATCAGAGATTTCTATATGAAAAATACGAATCGGAGTTCGAAGAAGGGGCCCTCGATCCGCAACAGATAGAGGAGGAT